GCGGTACTCTATGTAAAATTCCCCCCAAAAAGCAAATAGAGGGGAAAGATACCAAAGCAGTCCTGTATCAGACTGGCTGTCTTCTTGTAGTTGGATCCCCAAGTTTTTGGAATGCTCCAAACTCTACTTGAGCATCCAAATCTGGGTCAATACCAGCAAAAACATCTCTGAACAAGGTTCTAGCACCATGCCAAATGTGCCCGAAGAAGAAGAGCAAAGCAAACGAAGCATGCCCAAAAGTAAACCAACCCCTTGGACTGCTACGAAAAACACCATCGGATTTCAAAGTCGCACGATCTAATTCAAAAATTTCACCCAATTGAGCGCGTCTAGCATATTTTTTCACAGTAGCAGGATCACTATAACTGACTCCATTGAGTTCACCGCCGTAGAACTCAACGGTTACACCTACTTGTTCAACACTATACTTCGATTCTGCCCTTCTAAAAGGAACATCAGCTCTAACAATTCCATCGCCGTCTACCAAAACGACTGGAAATGTTTCAAAAAAAGTAGGCATACGACGTACAAAAAGCTCACGGCCTTCTTTATCTCTAAAGATAGGGTGTCCTAACCATCCAACCGCTATTCCATCTCCGTTATCCATTGAGCCTGCCCTGAATAATCCTCCTTTTGCCGGATTATTGCCGATATAATCATAAAAAGCTAATTTTTCAGGAATTTTAGACCAGGCTTCTGATAAACTTTGATTTTCGGCTAGCCCAGCACTAATTCTTCGATATATCTCTTGCTGGAAGTAACCCTGATCCCATTGATAGCGAGTCGGGCCAAATAATTCGATGGGGGTAGTTGCTGAACCATACCACATAGTTCCAGCAACAACAAAAGCTGCAAAAAAGACAGCTGCGATACTACTGGAAAGTACGGTTTCAATATTTCCCATACGCAATCCTTTGTATAGACGTTGTGGCGGTCGGACGCTAAGATGGAATAAACCCGCTAATATGCCCAATGTACCTGCTGCAATATGATGAGAAGCTATTCCTCCCGGAACAAAAGGATCAAACCCTTCCACGCCCCACGACGGATTTACAGGTTGTACTTTTCCCGTTAGTCCATAAGGATCGGACACCCATATTCCGGGACCATACAAGCCTGTTACATGAAATGCACCAAAACCAAAGCAAGCCACCCCGGAGAGAAATAAATGAATTCCAAAGATCTTGGGCAAATCCAAAGAAGGTTTTCCTGTCCGTTCATCACAAAATATTTCTAGATCCCAATAGACCCAATGCCAGATAGCTGCCAAAAAGCATAAGCCAGAAAACACAATATGTGCCCCAGCTACACCTTCGTAACTCCAAATTCCCGGATTCGTTACAGTCCCTCCTGTAATACTCCAACCTCCCCATGAATTGGTTATTCCTAACCGAGTCATGAAGGGAATAACGAACATACCCTGTCTCCACATTGGATCAAGAACAGGGTCAGAAGGATCAAAAACTGCTAATTCATACAGAGCCATCGAGCCCGCCCAACCAGCAACCAGAGCTGTATGCATTATATGAACGGAAAGCAACCGGCCGGGATCATTCAATACAACGGTATGAACACGATACCAAGGCAAACCCATGGAAAATACCCCTTTATCAAAGAAAAATAGACACTACGTAACTTTATTGCATTGAAAAAAACTATACTATGACTATCCTATGGACCTCCCTTGTTCGGTGGATTATTTCCTAAGAAGGGCTAGGTTACTATTTATTCTATTCTGTTTGTAATAATGGAATAATTCTGTTCGTAGGAACAAAGAGAAGCAGATTTATTCTATACTCGATAAGTACCAATACGCAATGGGGGGTTGGTACTATTTTCTATGAGTAAATGTTTATCATTAGAAGGACTTATTCGTAAAAATTTTCCTTTATTTATTTTGTCTTTCTTTCTAAATTTTTCTAATTTATGGATAAAATAAATATGATAAAGCCAATGCCAATATTATAAAGACAATAAAACCATATTGTTACGTTTCCACATCAAAGTGAAATATAGTATTTAGTTCTTTTTTCTTTCAATTCATGCCTATTGGTGTTCCAAAAGTACCTTTCCGCAGTCCTGGAGAGGAAGATGCATCTTGGGTTGACGTATAGTGCGACTTGTCAGATATATTGGGTCATATGGGATTTCCCCGTTCTCTCCCCCGATCGAGATATCCTCTGTTTCGCCCAAGAAAGAGAAATTGAATCATCAAAAAATTGGAGCGTGAAGTGCAATTAGATGCATTCTTTGGGGAGATTCATAGTACTATTATCAATTAGAATAATTTATGGTTGGCTTTGGTTGGACTAAAAAATGAAGTATCCAGGCTCCGTTTAGAAAAAACCCAATTGGTAATATATCTATGATTACTACATGTATCATAAATGATTGCTGTTTGTTATTTGTAAAGTCATAACAAAAAGAAATGGTGATGGGAAGATTTGTCCTATATGTGCAAATCCAAATCGGGCAGATCTTTACCCGGAGTAGAGCATAG